ATCTCTTTGTTAGGTAGGGCCAGGGATCACTAATTAGTCGAATGAGCCCATCCCTCTGGCCTATCATTTATTGGTCGATCCGGCTGGCGGCTCCTGCATCTCCTGCGTCTCCATGGGGCCCCGTCATACAAGTTTGTTGCTAGGAGTCCCTCTAGTCGAATCAATAATCAATAGAAGTCCCAATAGAAGTTGACTGACCTGGCTCTTCAATCGACGATCTACTGTTCCCTCTTAGTTGCGCCCATGCTTTGATTCGAAAGCCCTAGCCAGTGATGAATCCCCAGTAAGATCGGAGTATTTAATTCCTCCTCCCTTCAGTCCAGTTTGAACCCGTCCCAGCAACGAACACCTTCCTACTGCAAGGTGAGGCTCTGCCCTTCCCCTAGAATCCACTCCGGGTCGGAGGAGCAGCTAGTCCAACTTCTTGAGCAGCCGAGATATTGAACAACGAACATTTGAGCAAGCTACCTTGCCTCACCCTGAGATGAGAGGGAAGGTCGATTTTACTCGAATCCTGGACCTGATCTTTAATCCTACACCGGTTAATGATGCGATGGGAGAAGTTTTTTTTTTTTTCATCAATGCTGGCCCAGTCGAGGCTCGTCCATGCCCAATCCCAATGGACAAACCTCTGATCCGCCCCTAGCTCTATAATCCACCCGTCTTCCCCAGTCCCTGAAAGCCCTCCTATCCTGGGCCTAGCCCTCTTTCTCAACTCGAGTCTTAAGTTCAGCGGCTTTCATCGTTGACGAACACCTGCGCTAATAAGACAAAGAAGTGGGGAGTCTATGCCTTTTCATAAAACGAAAAGCTTTCAGTCCTTGAATGAATCAGTAACAACGAATTAGTGGAATGAGGGATCAAGAAACGGATAGGGAGGGGAATGGCCTTTCAATTATTGGTGGACCTTCCCTTGAATGGAACCGGTCACGGAGCTCTCAATTGAGTTGTTTAGGTTATGGAATTCCATCTCTAGTTGGGGGTTTCGGTTCGAAGGTTATAAAATGTGGTGCGGGTTCATCTCTCTCGACCAGTTCAGGTTCAAGGGAAGGGTGATCGAGGGGACCCAGACTTTAGATCTCTTCTCTATGGCGGGAGGTTTATTTCGTATCAAGAGTGTGTTGGGGAGGCCAGGGAAAGACGGATTGGATCGAGAGGCGATGCCTACTCTACTCGTTACCACTAAACGACGAAGCCAAGAGCGGAAGGAGGGACTTGAACCCTCAACCTCAGCCTTGGCAAGGCTATGCTCTACCATTAAGCTATTTCCGCCAGCTACGGTAGTGGCGAAGCACTACTGAGCAATTCACGTATCACTTGATACGGACGACTTCTGTTTTTCCGCCGGACCACACTCTTAACCTCCGATCGAGCTACGAGCACGAGTAGGTAGGCGGGGGGAGGGGCGGCTGGGCTGCCTTTTCAATCAATCTCCGGCCGCTCAGTGCCGCTATTGGTGCGAGTTGTAAGGAGTCTTGGTCTCGAGTCGAGCTGGGGCGTCATTTCATTCTCGTAACGGGAGTGAGTGCACCGCAAGATCAGACAAGTTACTCCCTCGCCTCGCAGCGGTGGCATCTGTCTTTTAAGTTAAGTCATTTCCTAAGACGGCTCCTCTTATTCTACGATAATCCAAGCAGATCCGGGAGCTGAAACACTCATGTTTGTCTCTTTTTCAACTTCAACAGGAATGCATCAACAAAACTGCCCTTCCATATAGATCGTCGTGGCATGAACTTTGTCAAAAAATGAATTTATAGCTAACTCCTCTTCCTATTGATCTTGATTAGTTCCAGCTTGTTGAGAGTTCTCTTTTCTTTCTAGACCGGACCCTTTTTTAGACCGTCCCCTGAAACACCTGCTTATCCCGCATGTGCTTTCGGAGCCCCCCACTCATTCAATCACTTGCTTGTGATTGCAGCCATTCCCCGAAAAAGGGAGAGACGAGGGAATCGTCCGCTCCCGTTCATGTGACGAATCGAACATCGTTAGGTCCCGAATTCTGCGAACCACCGGATCTAGACCAAGATCTCCATTACGTCGTACGAAATATATATCGATCCGAAGAACTGACTTTCAGTTGTAAGTCATCCATTCTGCTCCTATCTAAAGTGATGCTAGGCTGCTTCACGCAGGTGCGCTTCGCTCGGCCACATGATGAACATGTTTTAAGCTAACTGCATGTCGAGCGCCGGAGCTTGTGGTCACTCGTTCCTCGTTCCAATCCTAGTAAAGAGCTTCAGATCCGATTCTACACTACATACGATATTCCATTCCGGCCCTCACTAGCTCTTCGCTTGGTTGTACAAAGAGCATGCCCGAGGGGGCTACTACGCTCACCGCGCACTTGCATCACCACCTGAGCTTCGCTACCGCTTCGCCCAGCTCCTACGCCTACCACGAATCTTGAATCATCACGTGGCTGCTAAAGCAAGCTAAGCTTCACACGGCCCTGAGGAAGCCAAAAGACCCTCTCACGGCCGAAGGCTCCGCAACACGTTGGAGAACTTTTAGATCCCGCCCTAAAACGCCCATTTTCCTAGAGTTCCGAAGTGATCCTCATTCTCACCGCAGCCTTCTTAAGCCGAAAGAAAGCCGGGCAAGAATCGCATTTTTTGGTAGTACGAAGGGGGAGCAGAATCGTATCTGGCAGTGGTTCTTCGGATCGATCACAGATTCTCGGCCCCGTCGTTTGGCTTCCACTCCAGTTGACCTCTCTTGTTCTCCCCCCCCTTACACAACCGGGTGGAGGACTCATTTAAACTTATTCCTGTAGGTCCCCGTTCAGGAAGGCATTTGGAACATCTAATTGGAACAGAGGCCAATCTCGATTCGCAGCAATAGAGAGCAGGAGACGAACAGACTTCATCTTGGCTACCGGGGCAAAGGCTTCCTCGTAATCTATCCCATATGTTTGAGTAAAGCCTTTACTAGCCTGACCTTTTCCTCCTTTCTCCCACAAAGCTTCCCTTCACAACCAGTCCCATATCCAATTAGTAGAGATCGAGATGGGGAGACTCAAAATGATACAAATGCGCATTTCCTCTCTGAATCGAGAGGTATCAGATCGAAGTAACATAAGTCATGTATTCTAATTGAAGTGATTTCCGGGAGAACAAAGTGGATTTATGAGCAAATTCTGGCATGAGAGGACCAATGAGACAGAACACTGTTGGATGCATTCCTTCGCTAGCAGGGCTTCGGCCCATCTCAATGGAAGAGTCTTCGGTCAGTAATCTCGTACTCTCGACCGGCTCGAACCACTACGTTATCCATGTTCCGGCTCATTCGTATGCTCATCCTATTCATGTCACCAGAACCTGTAATAAACCATCATTTCAAACCATCCTGTTACAGGGAATCTTTGGATATCAGTTCGAAGGGAGCGCCGAAGAAAGTGAAGTAGCTCCTACCTACAGGAGCATCTTCCCTTTTTCGGGGGATCGGGAAGAGGAAATCTGGTGTGAGGTCTGAGGTCAACGGTAATATGTCACCCTGCTTTAATGAGAGTACTCTATTTCCATTAGGAGCTTCCCCCAGCTGAGCTAGGCGACTTCCCTAATGAAACGAATATAGCATAAATTAGGGAGGCCGTAGATGAAAGCCTCTTCAGTAAACTCTTTCCGCTTCCGCTTCTGAATCTGGATGGCGGCTTTGGTTGGAGAAGAGAGTGTTTCAGTTACGGTTTAGGGCTAGTGAGTTACTATACGTTCGTGAAGGCAGACAGGCGCTCGTAGACAGAAAACCGTTTTTGCAGAGCGACTTAGAAAAAACCACTTCTTGTTTTTGTTTTGAAAAGCGCTGCGTACAGTTCTGGGGGTTGTAGAACAACTACTTCTTTGCCGTTCTTTTTCCGTTAGCCAGTATCGAGACTCTAAGACTCCTTGCGCTTAGCCCACCGCAGGTGCTTTGATAGAGAGTCACTTTCGGGTTGTAGGGCGCAAGGGGATCTTGAATCAATTCCCTCTTTGCCAGTAGCTAGTTTAGATATGGCAAGCGGTTCGAGTCAAGTGTCAGTTAAAGAACCAATTGTTGGCAAGAAAGAGTCACAAATATGAAGTAAACGACTTGGTCTCTTCTGGAGAGTTAGACAAAATAAAGTATCCTTCTGTATAGGGGAAGGAAAGGCTCTCGCACTAGTTGTTCTGTAAGAAGGGCTTTCATTAGCGTGAGAAGGCGGGTTTTCTGGATGTTGGCAAATGGGCATGAGAAGGAGCATCGTTCCATGCTGGAGATCCTTTACAAAACCCCTACCCTAACCATTATCAGAGCCTACCATGAACCACGCTTTGTTTGTTTTTCTTTTTTGGGTTGTGCGAGCTCCGGCTACCGCTTTTTCTTAACGCAATTACTAGCTTACTGTCCACTTTCCTTCCCCACTTCACCGCCCTGGTCCTCGATGTATCGATGCCTTTCTTTACTTGATGAGCGGATAGGCACTTCTTTCTTATCTATTTTTCTTTTTTTTGAATTTGTGTCGAGGTACTTTGGATTCGGCTTGTTACCGCATCACTCGCGCCGCCAAGCTTGCCTCTCGGGTAGGGGCGCACGGGTTGCTAAGCATTACATCCACGGGAAAACCTCCGAGAGAGTCCGTTTGGCAGCAAAACATAGCGAGTGGAGTAAGTAGGATGAGGCGGCCGGAAGAGACTGAGCCCGGACGAAGCCAATCACATTGAGTTGTAGATTGACATAGTTAACCTTCAGTGCACTTCAAATAGAAAGTCAGAGTTGAAGCTGAGCGTTCACCTTAGCGGCACCTCTGACCTCAGATGCATGTGTTAAGCATATAACTAGCGAGCGAACCATACTTCGGATATCGCTCGGAGCAAGGCCAGTCGCTGGATTAAGACTAACAAACCGACCATTCCTTATCAAAGGCCCAGCAAGAGACGTCACTACGTACCTCGGCCTCAGTGCGTCCTACTTGTGTCGTTCGTGTTTTAAGCCTGCTATGCATCCTTGCTCCATCTACCATTCCTGACAATCCATCCTATCTTTAGTAGTGGCCTAAGGCTCCATGATTGATCTTCTGCGCTAAGGCTAGCATCTCATCCCATCTATCATCTACTTAAAGTTGCTACGTAGGGAGAATGGCTAAGGCAGAAAAGACATCCATGCATGCCACCCATAGCATAGTAATCTGACGGATAACATCCATCAGCCATCTATGAACAGAGTGTAATAACCTCTGATTCAGCCAGTTTCCTATGGCAAATATTCGTCTCTTCCCTGCTCCTTCAACCGATTGACCCAGTCGTCCGAGGTAAGGAGTTACCTCTACTCAGGAGTAGGATCGTTGGGAATGACCTCCTTTTCAAATGAGGCCATATCCATTCGACTAAACAACTCGTTGTTTTCGTCGAAACAATACCTAACTCTTGGGTACCACAGTACACCTAATAATGAGGGTCTTTTACTTCCTTCTGTTACCTTTCGGTACCATGAATTAAGTTCAAAAGGCAAGGAACGTAGTAACTCGACTGTAAGGAGAGGATCGAAAGAAGGACCGAAAAGTCCTCTTCGTACCTCTCTTGATTGACCTCACTGAAACCGGTTTAGCTAGTTTTATCAACACCCTGATGAGGTCCTTTATGTATGGACCCCAAAGGAGGGCACCCTCAGGTGTCAAACCAAAAGGAACTATCGGTTTACAAGACCGGTAGGCCAGGTTGGCTCTAGCATAAGGAGTCAACTCAAAAAACATAAAGAAAGCGTTTTGCGGGACTCACAGAGTAGAGATGCCTGAGAGGTATCCGTAATCGCTGCAGCGACTAGGACATTGGCTTAACAGGCCAAACGCCTTAGGGCAACAAAATCGAAAACCTTCCAGACAAGGCCGAACCGGACCAACTGAGAGTCGGTCGATTCAACCTGCCATTTCCGGTTCACGAATGGTGCGTCTAAGAGATCCTGGATGGTTACGCCTGGAGATACTGCAACCATGTAGTACCACTTGACGTAGTTAAGCCATTGTCGGACCCACGACCTTAAGGTTGTGTACTCCGCGAACTCGCGACTACCATCGGTGACGATAACCTCGTCAGGATAGAGGCACAGGTCCTTTGGAGCCATTTCCCTGCGGAGAAAATTGACAAGGATTCCTTACTCTAACAAGTAAGCAAGTAAACTACCTTTAGGAATTTAATTTCCATTCTTCGAAATCCCCCTCCTCTTCTCTGAAGGCAGTCGAGGGAAGCGGGTTATGGGGTGGGCTGCTAAGGCCCGGGGAGCAGAATCGGGTCAAACATCGATAGGGAGAAAGAGGTAAATGACTCTTCCTTTCCTCCCGATTGGCAATGATATCTCTTTCTTCTGCCATTGCGAGACAAGACAGCTTCCTTCGTTCGGGCGATCTAACCAAGGGAAGGGATGCCCTCTCTGCTTCTCCACTCGAACCATAACCTGAACTAGAAATGGAACTGGAACGAGAACCTCCATCTAGACCTAGACCTGACACCCGCATACCGCATATGCCAGTGGTTGTGGTACAGGTAGTTGTGTCTTGAATCGACAGTGAGGGCTGTAGCTCGGGGAAGGTTTGCCTGTAATCGATGGCAGAACGACTGACTCCTCCCTTTCCGTTAGCCCAATCCGCTTTATGATCCCAGTTGGTACTAATCTTATATCGGGCGAATTCAATGTTCAACAAATAGTTGAGCGATGGAAGGACAAAGGAACTGAATAAGAACAAGCGAGACGGATATGAAAAAAAAAAAAGCCTTATCACGAGCTGGAGTCGAACCAGCACCTCTGGGATCAAAAAACAGGCCCAGCGAACTACCTTTCATTCTGATCGTGACTTTCAAAAAGAAAGAAGAGAAAGAAATGGAGGGTGGCGCCTACATAACTAGTTGCTTGCTTACCAAGCCATCCTGCTTTTTTGCTCCTTACAGTTTCTAGCGAAAGGTTTCCATTCCTCCGCCAATTCCTAGCTCAGTTCGAACCAGTTAAACATCTCCATTCGAGGGCGAATACCAACCAAATCTCTTTTTTGCTCCTGCGCCAGCCAGCTAATCATCATCTTTCTCTCCTGATGAAGTCAATCAGACAAATTCTATTATCTCATGGAGGAGGAGCTTCAAGCTTATAGAAAGTGGCCTAAGCGCTAAGAAGCTATTGGCCAATCAATATGCTTTTCACATCGTAGTTGGACAGCAACTCGAAGGGAGGAGTGGAAGTCTCTTCGATTTAGTAGCCCTAGCCCATCCTCCCGTGTGCGCGGGCGTGTGTTGATTATGTAGTAGTCATTTTGAGTTTTTGGATTTGAATCATGTTGATTCTTCGATGCGGGTTCATAGTGGACGTTTGCCTGGCTATGTTTCCGATTGTTCAGTCGCCACTGTGGCTCGCTACCCTACTTCATTTTGCAAGATTTGGTATGTGTGGTTCCATCTGTCTGTGGTTGGTCTGGGCCCTTTGTTCTTGCAGGTGTAAGCGTGCTCCCCATGTAGTTTTCTTCGTTCCCGTGGTTTCAGGTGCGAGTGTAAAGAGTTTGTTTGAAATAAGTCCAATGAGATGATACGAAAATCAAGAGTAAAAAGCTGGCTCAGAAGAAAGTCTAGTGGGGCATGGTTTAGAAGGTAGGTTACCTGCTCGTAAGAGGCAGTCTAACTTAGTTAGAGGAAAGCTTGCTCATCAGAAGGAAAAAAAAGTTTTTTTTATGAATTATCCTAGCAAGGCAACTAAGATAAGGCTAAGTGAAAGCAAAGAGGGCGACAGGCTTTCCTTAGCTGCTGGCACCTTTGTCTGAGCCGCCCTTTTGGTGCGGATCAATACCATCTTTATCCCAACGCGAGGCATAGGCTCATGACATCACTTGTGAGTAAGTGCCACTCGCTTTGTCCCAACCTTGAAATCCCACTACACATTGGCGATCTAAGACGCCCAAAGTCTTATATCTGATGGTCCGTATAGGAAGATCATCACTGCCAAGAGTAATGACCCCCCTACCTGCCCGAGGTTGGTTACAATCCTGGGCAGCCAAGACAAAATCTGTCCCGGAGATCCCACCTCTAACAAGACACAGATTGCTCTGTGGATTGGAAGAGGCACCGAGAATTGGTACTCGGTAAGATAGACCTCTTAAAGCAACCTCATCATAAAGTTTCCACATTAAACCAAACTTAACTAATTGTGGATCCTTCCTAGTGACTTTCCAGTCATAGGTGATTACGGGTGCCTTAAAGAAGTCTTCCAGGGATACCTGATCAGACATAGCGACAGTATGATACCATTTAAGATAGTTGAGCCACTGTTTCACCCACCCTCTAAGCGTAGTCCACTCAAGAAAATCCCGAGCATCTTCGGAACAGATGTCCTCTGGATACAATTTCCATTCTTTGGGTAGATACGACTTACGAAGCAAATCAATAAGATGAGCCCGTAAGTAGGGATTTATAGGCTGTCCACGGCCAAGCCACAACTCAAATGGTAAGGTATTCTTAGCAGATGATGAGAGTTCATAACATTCCGGAATGACACAGGAGAGAAATCCTTAGTCAATCCATGTGTTCTGAACTTCTTCGCGAATTCGCCACAACCAGAATCAGAAACTAAGGTCTTGTCTTTAGAGACAATGACACCTAAACTATCCAATATCTGTTGGTAGCGAGAAGATACCCTATCATCAGTGATGATAATATCATCACCGAGAATAGCATACTGATCAAAATATCGACCAGGATACTCTTGTTCTGCTGCTGCCCATACAACAAAATGATGAGACAGAGATAACAAAGAAAGCCCAAGAGGAGTAGTATCCCAGAGGTTGACCAACTTGAAAACGGAATCCTAAGCTATCGTTGGTCCTCTCAAGGGATTTCGCCCAAGGAACCCCGAACATAGTGAAGCCGAGAAGATTTCCAACTTCATCGGCAAACTCATGTCCGAAGAGAGACTTTAGAAGATCTAACTGTATCAATAAAGGCCACCTATCTGTGGCTGCTTTTAGATCGATAGAGTAGATCTTCTTTGCACCCACTAGTCTATCAAGAGGGGCACTTTGATTAAAGGTGCCGTTTTCAGATCTCCCAACGCCTCCATTAACCAATTATGGAGAGGTCGGAGAAGCCTCTGATTGACATAGTTTCCTATGGCAAACACCCTCCTCTTGCCCGCACCAGACTCAACTGAATGCGATAACCTGCCAGGATAGCCAAATAAGTCACCAGTACTGTCAAACTCCATCAGAATACTTTCTGGAATTGTAACAGAACTATTGGCTGATATATTTGATAGCCAATCATTCCATTCATCACGAGGATATCTGGTAATGGATGACCATAAGGCTGCTGATCCTTTCGATGTAAGCTTCTGCGTCATTCCTAATGCTAATGCAGGGTTAACAGACATCGATAAACGGAGCATAGCGAACCACAGTAACTCTGATGTAAAATTGGCAAATATGCCTCTTTCACGGCGAGACTGACCAGGTCGCTTACGATCCGTTGGCAGAGCCTTCCAAGTCGGTTCCCACGATATTCCCTGGTAAAGGGGGCGTGAGAGGGCTTGAGATAGGTACCGATTGGCTAGTTTACGTATTAACCCTCGTAGCCAATCTCTGACTTCTGAAAATTTTGGAACGTCAGACATAGGATCAGTTATGCTAGCAAACAAAGACGGAGAAATCCGTTTTGCTAACTTAATCGCTCTAGATAAACTAAAGAACGAAAAGTAGAGTTTAACTAGCATATCCGCTTTGTCATCCCTTTTATAGATTTGTTGTCTATGAAAGGATGGTATGATCCTAGGGTAACCTGATCTAGTGAGTGATACGGGTACAGATAGTTTAGTATGAATATCATACGGGGTAATCCCACCGTACGCCTGTTGAAGTGTTACTGCGCACTGCTTCAGATATAAGGCAGTGAACAGAGCGCCTGACCGGCGATTCATATAAACTACCTGCTTGGCAAAGAGGTATGCTCCGATACAGAGCTCCTTGGTTAGGTTAGACCATCAGTGACTACTAAAATAAACTTATTACACATTGACTTTAGTA